TAAAGCTTCCATAAAAGCTAGACTAAGCAATAAAGTACCTCGTATTTTACCCTCTGCTTCTGGTTGTCTCGCAATACCCTCTACAGCTTGGCCTGCAGCAGTACCTTGACCAACTCCGGGTCCAATAGAAGCAAGTCCTACAGCCAATCCAGCAGCAATAACGGAAGCGGCAGAAATCAGTGGATTCATGGTAAGTTCCTCGCACAAAAAAAAAAAAAAAAAAAAAATGGTTAATGATACAATCAACCAATGAATTATTACTTAATTTTATCATTAAGTTTGATCATTAAGATCTATTGGGTCGGAGTAACTAAAAACTAATGATAATATTACTGAATCGTCAGAACTACTTCGATATCTCGTTTTTTGTTTCTACCCATGATGAAGTTTTTGTAAATCCATATACATACGGCTCTAGTTATTGCATTTCTTTCTTTCCAACCATTCTTTCATTCCATCCTTCGTTCTTTACTCTTCTATATCCTTGAGTTCATCTGTTTTTTCATCCAATCCACAATCACAAATGAAACAGAAGAAAGGACTTGACTTATCTTGTAATCCATCTAATCTAAATGCAGTAAACTGCAATCAAATCAATATATGCAATCATCAATATATGCAATCATCAATATATGCAATGGATATCAATATGATCGATATCAACGATATCAATATATCAATATAACGATATCAATATGTATATCAATACATATATATATTTTTTTTTATTTATTTTGCTATATATATTGCTATCTATATATATTGCTATATATATTACATATATATAGCATATAGTTAGATATATATATAGTTAGTTAGTATATAGGTAAGGCATAAGGACTTCTATTTATATATAGATAGGACTATATAACTAGTGAATATCTAATATTACATATACATATTACATATACATTTCTTTCTTCCATAACGTAAACTGGCCACATTTTATATTGAATCGGATTATAGAATCATTCCTCGAAACCCACACAAAAAGCGGCTAGACTTATAGACATTACATACATCTAGTGTGACCTCCCCAACCCATCCCCTTTTTTTTTTACAATTCCGTAATATCGTTCATCTTCTCTCCTACGACTCTAGGTCATATATTCATACGTATTTATATCTATTATGTTCTCCAACCAAGCAGATTATCTTGAACCATGCATGAATTGGGATAAGCTAAAAAAAAAGACTATTTCGAAAACTAGTCAATGATGACCCTCCATGGATTCACCTATATAAGCCGCGGCTAACGTTGCAAAAATAAGAGCTTGAATACCACTTGTAAATAATCCAAGAAACATGACAGGTATAGGAACTACTGAAGGGACTAAAGAAACAAGAACAACAACTACTAATTCATCAGCCAATATATTCCCGAAAAGTCGAAAACTAAGAGATAAGGGTTTTGTGAAATCTTCTAGGATGTTAATTGGTAAAAGTATTGGAGTTGGTTTGATGTATTTCTCGAAATAACCCAACCCTTTTTTGGTAAGACCTGCATAAAAATATGCCACTGACGTGGGTAAAGCTAAAGCAACAGTAGTATTTATATCATTCGTGGGCGCAGCTAACTCCCCATGAGGTAACTGTATGATTTTCCAAGGTAAAAGGGCACCTGACCAATTAGAAACAAAAATAAATAGGAACATAGTTCCAATAAAAGGAACCCAAGGTCCATATTCTTCTCCAATCTGGGTTTTGCTCAAGTCTCGAATAAATTCAAGGACATATTCAAAGAAATTCTGACCGTCGGTCGGAATGGTTTGTGGATTCCGAACAGCTATGATGGCTGAACCTAACAAGATAGCAATTACGACCCAAGAAGTGATAAGTACTTGGGCATGGATTTGTAAACCTCCTATTTGCCAATAGAAATGTTGGCCTACTTCTACACCCGATATATCGTATAACCCCTTGAGTGTTTTAATGTAACATGGTATAACATTCATATTGTCCTCTGATAGAAATTGAACTTCAAAAAAGGAATTAGTTTGATTCAACCATTTCTTTCTCAACTCACCAACTTGAATCATTAATCATATATTTAGGATACCAAGAAATCACATAACATCATAATATATATCAATATCCCCAGTTCTTTTTTTTTCTATTTTTAAAAATTCAAAAAAAAAGTAACCGATCCAATAAATCTATGGAGTTGCCCAATAATTAACATTAACTAATTTTATTATTCTTAATCTTAATCATAATCAACGATTTCTTATATAGCTAGAACGACCTTCACAAATTGCGGATACTAATTTGTTAAGAATCAATCGAATTGAAGCTATAGCGTCATCGTTGGCTGGAATCGAAATATCTGCAAGATCTGGGTCACAATTTGTATCGATTAAACAAATCGTTGGAATCCCCAAAATGGCACATTCTCGAAGAGCCGTATATTCTTCTTGCTGATCAACGATGATCACAATATCAGGCAATCCCGTCATATATTTGATCCCACCGAGATATGTTTGCAAGGTAGATAATTTTCTCTTCAACATTGCTGCATCTCTTTTGGGGAGACGGTTGAGTTTCCCCATCTTTTCTTCTGCTCTTAAGTCCCTGAACTTATAAAGTCTCGTTTCCGTAGTGGACCAATTCGTTAACATACCACCGAGCCATTTTTGATTAATAAAATGAGACCGAGCCCTTATTGCAGCTGATGCTACTGAATCCGATGCTTTATTTTTGGTACCGACGATTAAGAAGTTTTTTCCCCTACTTGCTGCATCAAAAACTAAATCACAGGCTTCTGATAAAAAACGAGCAGTTCTAGCGAGATTTGTAATATGAATACCTTTACGCTTTGCAGAAATGTAAGGGGCCATTCTAGGATTCCATTTCTTAGTACCATGACCAAAATGAACTCCTGCTTCCATCATCTCTTCCAAATTGATGTTCCAATATCTTCTTGTCATTTTTTCCCACACTTCCTTTTTGTTTTTTCTTTTTCGTATTATTAACAAAGAGACGAGGTACCTTGAAATAAATAATTGTTCCGATGGAACCTTCTACCGGGGATTGACCATTGATACACGGCACAAACCATAATTTTTTTTAATTACTTATTTTATTTATTACCAAATCAATAATCAGACCAGTATAGTTAAAAGATAGTTAAAGTGAAAATGAACCCGCTCTTAGGAATCATTAAATCGCATAAATGATTGTTCTGATGTCTCATGTAAATTTGTCTCATGGAAATTGTTTGTCGCGTAAGAACAAAATAATTCTCTATGGTGTAACAAAATATCTCTCATTTCCAACTCGAATAGATTTTTTCTTTTGATTTCCAAATAAATGTTTTTGTCTTGCCTTGAACGGTGCACAAATTTTTGGAATCCGGTACCAACAGGTATAATCCCCCCCAGAACAACGTTCTCTTTCAGGCCTTTCAACCAATCAATACGACCTCGTAGAGCAGCTTTTGCTAAAACTCGAGCGGTTTCTTGAAAACTTGCTTCGGATATGAAACTTTGAGTATTCAGAGACGCTCTTGTTATTCCCAATGAGATTGCCCGATAACAGATTGATTCGTCCAAAGCGCGCCCTGCTCGTTCCGCTCGCAACAATCCGATTAATTCTCCAGGCGAAAAAACATTAGACATTCCATCTTCTGAAACCAACACTTTTGATGTTACTTGACGTACAATAATCTCTATATGTCTATTATGGATCTGTACCCCCTGGGATCGATAAACCTTTTGGATCTTATTAACCAAAGAGATACGACTTTGGGCTATGGTTAGCTCAGCTCCAATCAAAAACCCCCAGGGGATCCCAAGAATTCTTGGTATACGCTCGTTCCAACCTTCAACTCTCCTTTCGAGGTTCATCGATATTGAATCAATCGAACGCACTTCTAAGATTTGTTCTACTTTTGGAAGACCTTGCGTTATGTCACCAGATCTCGATTTTTCATATATAAATGTAACTAATGTATCTCCTTCGTAAAGGATTTTCCCATAATGACCATGAACAGTTGCTCCAGGAGTAGCCAAATAAGACTTAGCCGATCTTATAACTAAAAAGTCGACATTAACAATTAAAATTTGACCAGATTTTTTTACGTGTGGTTCGTATTTAAATAGACATACATTTTCACAAATAAATTGTCCAAGGCTAATTTTGATCGATGTCTCTTCACAATAATCATGATGGAGAAAGCACCAATTCAAATGGAATGGGTTCAAAACGATGTTACTGCATAGATCGGGATTATAAATCCTCCTATTTTCATCTATTAAACAGTATTTAAGTACTTGAAGTACTTGGAAAATCTGTTTCAAATTGTCAAGTAGCAAATATTTCTTTAACACGATCTGATTATGAGTTATTAAATGGTAAGATGAATAAAAATTCGATATTTTAGGTACAATAGCGCCTAAGGGACCTAAATAATCCCTAATTGGAATTAGGGGATCCGATTCTTTTGTCACATTGTTATATTTCGAACTATTGAATGGACCAATTCGAGAACAATTGGATGATGACAAAATTAGCAAAGATTGGCATTCCTTATTTCGATTCAACAACATACCAATAGTTCCTTGATGTTGGCTAAGTGATTGAATCTTCGCCTTGGAATAAAAAGGATTGATATTGGTACAATCTAATCCATTATCGGGAATCAATCCGGAACTTGCCCTATCATACCTTTTTCCGGTATACGAAATAGTGGACTTGACTAACTCAATTCTTATGAAATCGCGAATTAGATCATTTGCCCTTACCTCAACAAAGGAAGCATGAACCTCTTCTATAGAACCATTTTGTTCTTGGTCCCAATTCAATACTAAGCAAGTCCGAACTAATTGAATACTTGTGTGATAAATTCCTCGAATTGACTTGCCATTTCCATAAAGGATATAATTGACAACTCTAAATTGGACATTATCCTTTTCCTGCAAGATATCACGAGGGAAAAGTGTTGCTAAATTTATCCCATCGGATATTTCATATGTGACTACGGGTCGAACCAAAACAAAATA